TCTGACGAATCATATGGTTTTATGATTTCATTGCCCAATACGGTTATCAAATGAAGTGTAATTACAATTGAAACAATAGAAAAAGAAATATGAGTTAATATATGCTCTAAAGTTGAAAATATCATAAAAATGAAAAAAGGGTAGGGAATCCCCTAAGAAATAGAAATGGGGAATTTAATTTATTTTTATTATAGGATCTATTAGATCTCTTTTAGAAGATGGCATGCCGCCACTCGGACTCGAACCGAGATGCTCTAGCACTGCTTCCTAAGAGCAGCGTGTCTACCGATTTCACCATAGCGGCTTGCTCGAACTCATAATAGCCTATTTATATTCAATCGTCGAGATTGAACAAGTCAATTCAATCAAATAAGTTTTTTTAGTTTTTTAGTAAAGATTCAAATTGATAAAAAAATGAGTTCAAAAGTCAATTTGAAGGTTCATTAGTTTCCTTTTTTACTTTTCTTGTCATTCTTTATGGTTTATCTGATTTCATCAATTTGAAACAAAAAAATAAATTTGATCGATGAATTTTAAATATGTCGATTTTGGATTAATCCAAATTGACACATTTTTTGTACATAATATCGCAACAATTAAGTTCTTTTATTGACTGGGCTGAAAATTGGAGATAGATAGAAAACTCATTACATATAGTAAATAAATCATTACATATAGTAAATAAATTAAGAAGTCAGAAGGTTATCCAAAAAGTTTTAACATGGAATCAATTAGTTCCAACACTTCATTAATTTGAACTAAAAATATTCTATCTGGCCTTCCCGAGAAATTTTTTTTTTCATTTTTGTAAAGGTCGATGGGGAAAATAAGACTCCCCACCACCAAAATTTGAGTGAAAATATACTAAAAAAAAATAAACCATTTTTTATTTTTTCTTTTTTTATAATTCAGAAAACAGAAGAATTCTTTTATAAAAATAAAGGTCTATTTCATATTGATTAGAATAGGGACAGCCAATTATTCATTTTATATTACCTTTGATATTAACAAATTACTGAGCTCTTTTTTTGAGTCAAATCCATTCTGATTATTCCGATATTTTAGGACTTATTTGTTTGTCGTACAAAAAAACTTTTTGAATTACCGGTAGAAAGAGATTTCCCTAATGACAGAGCTTTTAACGCCGCCCCATATCCTTTCCTTTTCCAAATATTTTTACGAATACGCTTTTTTGATATCGAAGTACGTTTTTTTGGAACTGCCATTTAAAAGTGACTCATTTTTATAGTTGGATGTGAAAGACATCTATTGTTCAAAACGAATTCTTATTTCTTATTCATTATCTATTTTTTATCTAAAGAAGATTCTTTTCATAAAAAATCAATATAGATATGTCAAAGATCCGTTAAAGTTGGATCAAAAATGACTCGAAATAACAATAAAAAAATTTTGATTCCATACACTATTCGTAAAACCAAAAATTTTTTGGTTTGGAACTTTTAGTTCTTGTTGTTTATCTCTCAAAGTTATATCTTTAGAATCTGCTAAATCAAACTTAATAAAATAAATAAAGAACCTAAAAGACCTTTATTTATTTTATTCTATACTTTATTTACATGTAATAAAATACCTCAAAGGATTGTAAACTTTTGCCTAATAAATCGAGTCTTTTTTTAGTCAAAAAAGTTCATTTTAGATCTATAATCTTCTAAACTTTACTAATCAATTGTTTTGATTGAAATGGAAAACAATCAATCTCATAATGAATTAGTTAATGAGTTGAAATAAACTAACTAACTAAAAGAAAAAGTTTTTATTTAATTAGACTTTCATTAGACCGATGCCCTTATTTAATCCTATAATTCATATCAGGATAAAGTACTCTTTTTAGCCTAAATTTTGATCCTTGCTATATTTTCATTTTCCTATTATAAGTATTATTCGTTTTTATATGTCACTTAGTCATATCATTTGACCAATTGTAACTTCTTGTTTTGAATATTTGAACGATTTTGAAAATACTCAGAATCAATACTAATATAAAAATCAATACTAATATAAAATTATTCAATAAGTTAGTGCATATCTTGATTTTTTATTGACTTTTTTCGAAAGAGGTAAGATCCGGTGAATCGGAAACAATTAATTAAGAATAAAAAACTTTTTTTTTATGGAACAGACATATCAATATGCGTGGATAATACCTTTTCTTCCACTTCCAGTTCCTATGTTAATAGGGTTGGGACTTCTTCTTTTTCCGACGGCAACAAAAAGTCTTCGTCGTATGTGGGCTTTTCAAAGCGTTTTATTGTTAAGTATAGTCATGATTTTTTCTATGAATCTGTCTATTCAGCAAATAAATAGCAGTTCTGTCTATCAATATGTATGGTCTTGGATTATCAATAATGATTTTTCTTTAGAATTCGGATACTTGATCGATCCACTTACTTCTATTATGTCAATATTAATCACTACTGTCGGAATTATGGTTCTGATTTATAGTGATAATTATATGTCTCATGATCACGGATATTTGAGA